GATGCTTGAGTGATGGTATATATCATAAATGATACGAAAATAGATCGAATAATTTCTTTCTTTATCGTGATCCAAGAAAGAAAAAGGTTATTTTGAATTTGCATAGTCCAATCATTGATCCCAAAAATTTATACAATAAAATGAGGTAGGTCACTCGGCTAGTTCCCTATCCACAAGTCTGCTATTTACGTAAATTCTTTTACTCTAATATAATATAAAATATTCGAGGGGAAATCTCCATAGGTTCGAAGGAGTGGGTACGCCTTAAAATGCTTTGCTTATGTGCAAAGTAAGAAATATTCGAGTTGGATCAGTCATTCATTGAATGATAAATCACTACAAGTGATGGAGATAGACGATTTAAATAACGGAAGATCCAATATTTAAAAATAGTGTCTATAATGACTGGAAAAGTCGAAACAAGGCCAGATATAATTTTCTCATTATGAACAAATCCAAAATCTTTGTAGACATAGCCAATCATTAGTTCCCAACCATGGGGCGAATGGAATCCGATACATAAATCAGTTAATAAAAGAATAGAAAAAGCTTTTATTGTGTCACTTAAATTATATATAAATTCTTGAACCCAAGAGTTAATAATAAGAAGTTCTTTATTACCTAGAATTGAATAAGCACGAAAAATAATGAAACAGATTATATTTGTCGAGAAGTGCAAAATCATATGGATATGATCCTCATTGTTTATCTTTATCAATTGGATCGTTTCTTTGTGGATTCCTATCTGAGCCCTTTGCAACCCTATTTCCGGGTATTCTTTTATTATTTCGTCCAATAGGAAGAGTTCTTCTAATTCGATGAATTTTTCTATAATACTCTTTTCGTGAATATAAGTCAAAAAAGTTTCGGATTGTGTAGTATTCCACCAATCAGTAACCCAAGATTCAACACTTTTATTAAATGAAAGAGAAACCCACCAAGGCAAAAATACTATAGATATAACAGAAAGAAAAGGGAGAAATGCTTTATTTTTTTCCATTTTTTTGAATTGCTAATGAACTCGCCTCATTCTTCGAATCTATGCGCTGCGATCTACTATTTTTATCAAACATAAGTTCTATTCTAAGGCATCGAACCCCGGAATCTATTCCGTTTTTTTTTTTTGATTTCCCATTCATTGATATTGATTATGAATCTAGAAAGAATATAGAATAAGAAAGAGTTGACTTTAAATGAAGAAATAATAAAAATCTTGTTTACAGATAATCTAATTGATCCAATTTGAAACTACTTCGCGTTCTCGATGAATGCTAAAGCGAAACTAAAAAAAAACAAACATTTCAAGGAATAGTATTCCGATTTCGACTTAAAAAAACTCCCCTTGTTCTTTTTTTATTTATAGAAATATTTTGATTTGCTATTTCATTTCAATTCAATTGGTACGCGCAAAAAAGAGGCCAATTTCGCAGCTTTTTGCTCAATTTGACCCAGGGTCAAATTCTCATCAGTACGCGTCAATGGAATGGCTCCCTGTCCTTTGATTTCCATATAAAGGATACGACGAGGATAAAGGCCCTCTTTAACTTCTATTCTGATCGACTGAATATCCTTCATACGGAATCGTACGAAGATGCGACGCTTTTTCCCAGGAAATCCCCAACGAAAAATACACACTATTCCTTCTTTTAGATCGAATCGATCATAGCCACTCCCCACATTCCACGAAATTGTACACCACAAATAGGAACTAATAAAGAGACCCGCGATCCCGTAGAAGGACATCACGATCCCCTGTGAAAAAAAAAAGATTTGCTGATATGAAACTAAAGATATAAAATTCTTACCGAGATAGCTGGAAGTTCCAACTAAGACGAATCCTAATGAACCTAAAAAAAGGATCAAGGCCCAGAAGAAATTACTTAGTTTTCGAGACCCCACTATACGTTCTATCCATATATGTTCGGATCGCCAACTCATATTAAATCTAGTTGCATTTTTGTTTTTATTGGAATGGAGAAACTTTTTGTTTCCGAAGTAACTCTCATCAACTAGTGCCAGTCGCATGTAACCCTTTCCTTTAGGAATAATCGGAGTAATCCGTTGAATGGGTTAGGTATAAAATAAAAGAATATCCCTTTTTTAGGATCTTCTCGAAATATTTACATACATATAGATAGATCGACTTTCCGTTTCAGGCATCTGCCTCGATTCCAATCTATTTGGAAATAATTCGAAACTTATTTCCCTATATTGTTTGTATATTTCGAGCATCTATTTACGGATATATAAGAGCTGATTCATTTATGCCCCTATGTTATGGTATAACATACTCTACTAAATGCACATCTGTATTAGCTATATCTAAGTCTTGAAAAAAAAAATGGATGAGATTTGAACCCGTAAGATCTAAGAAATCTTGTTTTTTTGAACATGAAGAAATAAAGACGCCATTGCAATTGCCGGAAATACTAGTCCTACTAACGGCACAAAAATAGAAGGTAAGCTATTGAGAGTTGTCATAGAATGGGTACCTCGATTGAATATTTAGACCTGTTATTACTATAAACATATCTTATACTAATTCTTAGTAGTATTCTATATAATAGAAATAATAATAATAGAAATAATAGAAAGAAAATTCTATATATTCTATATATCTTATTATCTATTATTATCAACTCGAAATGAAAATGAAATCGAAAATAGAGAAATTCACGAGTTAAATAAATAGAAATTAATTCAATACAATATTATCTTATTTATCTTTCGATATGAAAGATATAAATATATGGATGATAATCCAGTCTTGTCTGAAAATTAAATTCAATTTTTATATTCAATCTTATTTCGAGTTCAAATTAATATCAAAATCGAAATAAAGAGTTTCTTCCGAATTGAATTTTGTAAACTATTCTGTTATAATTTTTAATTCAATCCAACAACACCAGTTTTTAGTAAAAAAATAGGGGCTTAGGGGGAGATTCGAGTAGAAAGAAAAGATACTCTATATCGATATTTTCTCTATTTGAATTCGCGATACATACGCAACAAGAAGGGAAGGACGACCTTCGGTTTCTTTTTCTTGCCTAATTTGAATTTCGCAGAAAAAAGAATTTTCTTTTTTACTTATGTTGTTAAAAGAGGTTTCTTTCCCGACCCCTAATCAGGAAGACCATTAAAAAATAAAGAATTTTTTTGAGAATTCTTTATAAAAAGAAAAATGGATTTTGACTTTGATTCCGATAAACTATCTATTAGTTTTGCTTGCTACAAGGAAAAAAAGGAACTAAAAAAGAAATGAATTTAGGATCCGGTTAATTGAATTTTACTTCCAAGGAAAAAAGGAATGAAGCCTAAATAACTCACTCAGAACACCCTTTAAAGGATTACGTGGTACGATTGAATCGAATAAGCCCTTATGGAATAAATATTCAGCCACTTGTGAATCCTCGGGTACTGTCTTATTCAATGTTTGTTCAATTACTCTTTTACCTGCGAATGCAATGTATGCATTAGGTTCGGCGATAATGATATCGCCCAGCATTCCAAAACTAGCCGTCACCCCACCCGTAGTGGGAGATGTAAGGATTGATACATAGAATAACTTTTTATGGGATTGATAATTATACAAAGCAGCCGATATTTTAGCCATTTGCATTAAGCTCAAACTTCCTTCTTGCATACGTGCTCCTCCCGAAGCACATACTAGAATAAGAGGTAATAATTTTTTGGTAGCATACTCGATTAAACGGGTGATTTTCTCGCCTACTACGGATCCCATACTACCCCCCATAAACTGAAAATCCATAACTCCAATTGCTATGGAAATGCCGTTTAGTCGACCTGTGCCTGTTTGAACAGCTTCAGTTAAGCCTGTCTTTCTTTGATAAGAATCAATACGATCTTTATAAGGTTCCTCCTCGGAATGAAATTCAATAGGATTCAGAGAAACCATGTCTTCATCCATAGGATTCCAAGTCCCTCGATCAATCGAAAGTTCGATTCGGTCTGAACTATTCATTTTCAAATGATATCCACATTGTTCACAAATATTCATTTTTGACTTAAAAAATTTCTTATAATTTAATCCATAACAATTTTCACAGTGAACCCACAAGTGCCCATATTTTTGAGTCAAATTGAAATCAGTAAGATTTTCACTTATAGTGAAATCAATACCATTCTTCCTCGTTCTTATATTGGGCTTACCCCTTTCATTACTCTTTTCCCTTTCAACACCAATGTGATTATAAATGGGAGGACTGTCACTAGAATTGTCATTCCCACTTAAAACGGAACTCTCAATATCGATTTGAGAACTAAGATAAGAGTCAATGCAACCATTAATGTGATTGTATTCAATATTATACGGCGAACGATCAGATCGGGGATCGTCATTCTGAAATCTATTCTTCAGATAACCAGAATTCCAATAACGAAAAAAAGTACTTTCTAGTTCAATCAATCTTTCTAGTCTTCTCAATAAAGAAGACAAATAGTTGTCAATCTCATTTTTGAGATTTTGTATATCCAAATATAGGGAATAAATACTACTCCTAGTATCTTTAACGAAAACGAAAAAGATGTCATCAGAGATCAAATTCCAAATGGCGATGATGTCCTCAGCATTACTGTAACGAGAGCTATCACTCGAACTAAAAATCTCTGTATCCCTTCGACCCCTATCCTCACTTCCACGAGTGTCTTCAATAGGACCAAATCTATCAATTGATTGACTTAACCCATACCTGTATTCGAATTTTTCGCTAGACAACATCGAATTAAACCGCCGTTTTTCCATAGAGCTTTTTGCCCCGATTTCTTTAAAAATAGAATAGATGAATAGTCATTCAAAAGAATTTAAATATATCCTTAATTTAATAAGGAATAAAGTATTGAAAAAAAAGGATTCTTGTCAGAATCCCGAGTATTGCTTTACTCTAACTATGATATATGATGGAACAAACTCTTTTTTTTTTAATTCTTTTGTTTTTCAATATGAATACCTTTTTTCAAAAAATCTCGTCTCTTCGAACACG